GGGACTATAGTATCAAACTTATTAATAGAAACATCTATAATAAATGAATTTTCTAACATTTGACTCCTTACCACACAAGGCTTTAGCCGTAAACTTGAAAGATGGCCCAGAAAATCGAGGGAGTGCTTGGAGAATTGGTTTATTTGAATTCTATCTGGTTGAGGCCACAAGTCAAAATAACCTTGACAAAAATTGACAAGGTAATACTTCCATTTTTTTATCAGAAGAGGTGTTCCTTTTGAAGCCAGAATGGCTTTTCCTTGATATCTGACATAATTCATGAAAGGATCCTTGAACAACCATAAGGTGGTCTGAAAATTTTTATGAAAAATGAAGAAAAACTTGTCTATTTTTCGATAAAAATGTGTTCGCTCAAGAAGGGCTCTATACGATCTTGATCGTAAATGAACAGATTGTTTACGGAGAAAAACGAATATGGATTCGCATTCATATATATGAATATTATATAGGAACAAGAAAAATCTTTGATTCTGATTTGAAAAATGCGAAATATCGATTTTTTTTTGAGTAATCAAATTATTCGAATTCTGAGACTCGTAGAGAAAGAATCGTAATAAATGCAAAGCGGGGGTATCCTGTATCCAATAGCGAAGGGTTTGAATCAAGAGTTCCAAATGGATGGGGTAGGGTATTAGTATATCTAAGGCATTATTTAAATGTGATAATTTATCCTCTAAAAAGGGAAATGTTGAATGAATTGATCGTAAATTATGAGATTTTGCTATTTCTTTCGCTTCTAGGGAAGGTACTAATCGCAGAGGGAATGGAATTTCCACAATGAGTGAAAAACCCTCTGATATCATTTTAGAATAAAAATGCTTCTTCTGATTCTGATCACGAAATGTATTTTGGTTAAAATCATTATCAAAGAGAATCAAATGCTTCTGTTGATACATTCGAGTAATTAAACGTTTTGAAATTAGTGAACTGGATTTATTGTCATAACCTAAATTTTCGAGAGGTTCAGAAAGAATCGATCTATTTAAACCATGATCATGAGCAAGCGCATAAATAGACTCCTGAAATAGAAGTGGATATAAGAAGTCTTGTCGTCGAGATCTACCTATTTGGAAATATCCTTGTAATTCTTCCATTGAAAATGAGATTTGAACCAAAGACCGAGGGTTTCTTGGACTATCAAATGATACATAGTGCGATACAGTCAAAACAAGGTAGATAGTCAGAAAATGATATCTACCCTGAAGATAGATAAGCTTATCAAGGGATTCTCTTTTTTTTTCATCCAACCAATAGGTTTGTGTTCTTTAATTAGGATATTGAAATAATAAGAAATCCTTTATTTTTGCAACCCGATCGCTCTTTTGATTTTAGAATTGATTCTATTTATCTTCTATTTATCAATATACCGTTTCTTCTACACATTCGTCTCCACTCAATAAGAGTGGAGATAGTTAATAATTAGGATTCAAAAAAAAAAGAAATAAAGAAATGGAGAATCCACTTATTTTTATGGTTATGGGAGAACCTTTTCCCGAATCAGGTACTAATATATTTCTAACGTCTAATTAGATCGGGAAATCATTCGAATTAAGAAGAGAAGCTCGTTGCTTTTTGTTTTCTATAATTGGATCCTTGCGGCTCTATCCATTTATTCACTCGACCCATATTGAAATATAATATAAGAATTCAAAGAATACTTTGTATTGATCCGGTAAGGATTAAGAATGAAGTGCTCTTAGAGTTCTTCCTTAATTCGTTAATACGACATGCTGTTTTTTCCATTCGTTCTCTTCTCTTTCAGGATCAGTCGTGGTCTTACAAACTCTACCAATGGTATGGATGAATTCGTTGCTTCATCCAAATGTGTAAAAGATTCTAGTCGCACTTAAAAGCCGAGTACTCTACCGTTGAGTTAGCAACCCGAGTGTATAGATGAATCATAATAAAAATAAAGAGATTGCAAACCCCATCTAGAATTAGAATTCGGAGAGAAATAGATTTACTTAATTGAAAATTACCATAATGAAATTCTATTTATTCAATACACTATTGTCAATATAAAATGAACGTTGACAAGCACCTGGACAGAAAGACCCTATGAAGCTTTACTGTTCCCTGGGATTGGCTTTAGGCCTTTCCTGCGCAGCTTAGGTGGAGGGCGAAGAAGGCCCCCTTCCGGGGGGCCAAGCCGTCAGTGAGATACCACTCTGGAAGAGCTAGAATTCTAACCTTGTGTCAGGACCTACGGGCCAAGAGACAGTCTACGCTAGACAAAATCAAAAAGAAATCAAAGTGAAAAAAAAAAGGACTAGTGCTGTATTGACACTAGCTACGTGCAGTGCACACGTAGCTAGTTTTTGAACGAATTAAAAAATTCGTTTCCACCAAGGTTTGGTTTTTTTTCTTTTCCTATCATATAGGATCCTGTTCCCCCTTCGGTCGTATTTTTCCAATTCCACAGTCATGTTCCCCCTTTGGTCATAGTGTATGACCTCGAGGGTAGTGTTGCCGGCTCTATCTGTCGTTTTGTTCGAAACATAAGTCACGTTCTGCGGTTGTGGGTAATACCAAGGACTTAGCAGATTAAACCACTTCATCATTATTACACCTCCAAAACAGAGCACGTACTTATACTCGATCGAATAATGCTTATCCAGATATAGATATAGTTGGATAATTCGATCGACACAAATTATGAGTATTTCTACCCAATTTTCTTTTTTCCAAAGATACTGGGAGATCGCCACCCACATAGATAGGTTGAATATCGATTTTTCAAATAGCCTCCAAACCAGTAAAAGGTACTTCCAACCGAGAAATATTTTCCAAGCTTCTATATTAAGAAAATACTTGAAAATCAATTCTATAAACCTTTTTATATAGAAGTACCAAATTCGAATTATCATTTTGATTATAATAAGTATAATCAAAATAACCTCTTTATACGGTTTCAACTTGTGATCCAAACTAATGCTGCTGCACCACATAAAAAATGACTAGAATCATTTTGATTCTACCTCCTATATTTTAGATTTTTTTTTGGTTAATTTAATATTAATATATATTATATTAAGTAATAAGTCGTATCCTAGATACGGTTTCAACTTGTGATCCAAACTAATGCTGCTGCACCGCATAAAAAATGACTAGAATCATCTAGAATCATATTGATTTTACCTCCTATATTTTCTATTTTTTTTGGGGTTATTATATTAAGTATTAAGTCAGATCCTAGATGAAGAAATAGTAGGCCTCTGCCCTACTCATCCGCCACTGGAAACACCACTTCCCGTCCGACTTGCATGTGTTAAGCATGCCGCCAGCGTTCATCCTGAGCCAGGATCGAACTCTCCATGAGATTTATAGTTGCATTACTTATAGCTTCCTTGTTCGTAGAACAAAAAAAGAGGATTCGGATTAAAAAAAAATCCTGAAAGTTCTTGAAAAATTTTTGCTTTCTTTAAGATATTATAAACGGTTCTCGTAGGCTCAGCTCCTTTTTCAATGAAATGAAAAATAGCAGGAAGATTTAAAGAAGTTTGATTATTGATCGGGTCGTAAAGACCCACTTTACAAAGAGCCCTTCCATCTCTTCGGGATCGAACATCAATTGCAACGATTCGATAGATGGCCCATTGGGATAGCTGTAGATGACTACAGCCCCCCTTAGAAACGTAAGGGAGGTTTTCTCCTCGTACGGCTCGAGAAAGAATGATTCGAAGGGTGATCTATCGATTCGAAAATCAAGTGAGAACCCCAATTCATCAAAAAATCATTTTTTTTATAGCTCAGGTTGTTGGATCATTCTTACCCAAAGAAAGAGTGAAAAGGTCCTAAGGTTCATTCATTTATTGAGCTCTCTTTAACTCCCTTTTTGTCTCGTTTAGAATCAATTTTCCTTTTTTTTATGAAAATGAAATTGTTGAGACAATTGAAAATGGCGTTTTCTTGTTACATGATATTTTCACTTTTTTTTTGAATCGTTAGGCTTAAACATTACTTCGGTGATCCGTAATCATACCAAAAGGGTAGCAACATCCCTTTTGTGATTTCTTTCTCTTTAAAGAATCATACGAATGGTTGATTCCCCTCGATTCGATACACTTAAACCTCTTGCTGGAATTGGATTGTTTCCATTTCTTTCTTATTAAATAAGAAATAAGAGTCACGAAGTTCGTCTATTAATTGCTGTGAGCCATAGATCCCTACCTCTGAGAAATGACTCAATCATTTCTTCTCGAGCTCCATTGTATCCTATTTAATTAATTACTTACACGTTCACGAAAACGAAAAAAGGGTTCGTGGAAAGTGGAAATAAAAAACAAATTTTGTATGTCGAGTTCAGAGCACCTTCTATACTCGAACTAGAATCTTCAAAAAATAAAGAAAATGATGGGTGTTAAGAATCCATAGTTCATCATGTCCTTCAAGTCGCACGTTGCTTCCGACCGCATCGTTTTAAACGAAGTTTCACCATAAAACTGCTTTCCTTTAGAACCCGTCTGGAATTGATTCAATATGGAATCATGAATAGTCATTGGCTGAATCGAAAGTATAGTAATTGATATTGACTTTTATCAATTACTAATTGGTATTCTACATAAGGTATAGAATACCTTGGAGCGGAAGGATTCGAACCTTCGAATAACGAGATCAAAACCCGTTGCCTTACCACTTGGCCACGCCCCACTACACATTGACCACATACGGATTCCATCCTTTATAGGCACAGAGGAAAAAGTTCTCTTTCTTCGAACTAGTAACTAGAAGAAAGAAAAGTGTGGGATGTGCTGGGACGAAAGGTTTCGAACCTTCGATATTCCGGGAACAAGACCCGGCGCCTTACCACTCGGCCACGCCCCACATCCATCCCACATCCACAACTTCTAGAGTTGTTTCTTTTTTTTTTCAATCAATTTAATATTATTGAATAATTTTAATGAATTGTCAAATCACAATCAATAAAAACCTCTATGGAATCCGTTAGATTGGTACTAGGATTTCACACAACTAGTTAGAGAATTCCACTGAATTTATTGATCATTAGATAGAATTCAATTAAGATATTGTATGAAAGTATGCTTCCTTCTATTTTCGTGCGAGAATTGAGGGGTTTTTGATTGAGTACGTAAAAAAAGCAGGATTCTTTTGTTCATTTTCCCCGTTTATCCCTTAATCAATAACTCAAAACTCAATCAAATACAATTATCTCCAAGAATGAAATGTTTGTTATGCTTAATATCTTTAGTTTTATCTGTAGCTGTCTTAATTCTGCCCTTCATTCGAGTAGTTTTTTCTTTGCTAAGTTACCCGAGTCTTACGCTTTTCTTAATCCAATCGTAGATTTTATGCCAGTCATCCCTGTGCTCTTTTTTCTCTTAGCCTTTGTTTGGCAAGCTGCTGTAAGTTTTCGATGAGATCTTTATTTAATACTGTCCTACAAAGATTCATGATTTAATCAATAAAAAAAAAAAACTAACAATTGAAAAAAGATCGGATCTCTTACATTATGATATGAACCCTCGATTCAAACATGGAAATTCTTGAATAGGCGCGATGAATCTGAATCATCTCATTTCCTCGTTTTGCCCTTCTTCACCTTCCAGTGAACAAGAAACTAGTAAATCCCCCCACAGTAACTGTAGATATGACAGAGAATTTGGATACCGAAAAGATATTAGGTTTTTTCTTTTTTGATTTATCTCTAAACCACTTCATCTATTGGTTTGGTGTCAAACCTAGAATATGGGGTATAAAAATAGATAATCTATTCTCCTTTTCCAAAAAATAGGATCTTATCCTGGAGATTGTATAATGCTTACTCTTAAACTCTTCGTTTACACAGTAGTGATATTTTTTGTTTCTCTCTTTATCTTTGGATTCCTATCGAATGATCCAGGGCGTAATCCAGGGCGTGAGGAATAAAAAAAGAAAGGATTTCTTGTTGTTTGATTTATTCATTTTCTTATGAGTTTCTCTATTACAGATAGTGAACTATGATAAAAGATAAAATAAAAAAAAAGGGGGTCTCAAGATTTTTTTTTTGAATTTGAAGTCGAAAGAAAATATTAAGCCGTCGGAAGAAACGGAAAGAGAGGGATTCGAACCCTCGGTACGAAGAAGTCGTACAACGGATTAGCAATCAGCCGCTTTAGTCCACTCAGCCATCTCTCCCAATTAACAAAGGATAATGACTATGTTACCCCTGAAGTAAAGAAAAAGTATTTCAAAAATAGAAAAAAAAAAAAAGAGTGAAGTTGGTACGTTAAAGAGTACCCTTTGAATTTTATTTCATCCGATCCGAAGGGTCCGTCCTTTATTTGATTCCCCCACCTGGCCGGGTCGGTACCTAGCCAGGCCATTTCTTGTTATGCTATATAGTTCTTTTGGGGCAGGTCTTCTACTAAATAACCCCTCAAGAACACACATTTTTTCAAGGTCAAAAGGCCCTCCTTTTCTTATCTCATTAAGTTTCTCCAGGAAAAGACCCGAGCACTCTCATTTCCAATTTCATTTAGGATTTTGTCCTTAATCCTATCTTTATTTATTATATTACATTATTACATAGAGTAATGTTCTTGTTCGACAAATGGTCCATTCATATACAATAATCACAATGTAGCGGGTATAGTTTAGTGGTAAAAGTGTGATTCGTTCTATTAACAACTGAAATAGTTAAGGGGTCTTTAGGTTTTATTCATATTCCGTTCCGATTAAAAACTTTATTTCTTAGAAAGGATTGAATCCTTTACCTCTCAATAAGCGATTTGAGGAATCATATACATTTTCGTGATTTGTACCCAAAAGTCCATTATAAATTTTCACATTGGAGTAGGGAATCGCGAAGCATAATTTTTTTGCGCTGTATCAAGACTTAACAATTGAATGAGTATTAAGTAAAGAATCCATGGAGGAAGATACAAAAGTGTACTTCTAATCGTAACTAGATCTTCAATTTTTTCATTTGAAGAGGTTGAAGCACAATAGCTAATAAAGGACGACTTTGGTTTACTAAAGTTATCGACATTTTATTTCAGCTCGGGTGGAAACAAAAATTTCTTTCCTCAAGATTCACGCAAGGAGAAATAGAGAACGAAGTAACTAGAAGGACTTTTCAAAATACCCCTCGTCTTCTAGAGGGATCATCTAGAAAGCAATTTGTTTGGTATACATTCAGACAGAAAAGCGGACATAGATCTTATGAAGCAACTTCTTTTAGTTCGTTTATGGCTTAGATTATGGAATCCAGCCATCTTCCATAAAGGAGCCGAATGAAATAAAAGTTTCATGTTCGGTTTTGAATTAGAGACGTTAAAAATAATGAATTGACGTCGACTATAACCCATAGCCTTCCAAGCTAACGATGCGGGTTCGATTCCCGCTACCCGCTCTCTATTCATTATGAGAAGGATGAGAAGGATGCGTGTATCATAAAAGGGAAGAAAATACGCACCTTTCACTTTTCTCAAATAGAACAGATAGAATCTTATTCTTTTTTTTTATCGCATATTGAAAGTA